TAGCTTAATTCTATCCGGTTGAGCCCACAAGGAAAAATGACATTTCCATAAATTTAAAAGATTACATTTCCATTTATTCATAAAAAGAGGACTTCCTTTTGAAGCCAGAATTGAATTTCCTTGATATCTGACATAATGCATAAAAGGATCCTTGAACAACCATAGGAAGGTCGGAAAATCATTCCTAAACACTACTACAGGATGCTCCATTTTTCCATAGAAATTTATTCGCTCAAGAAGGATTCCAAAAGATGTTGATCGTAAACGAAAAGATTGTTTACGGAGAAAAATGAATATGGATTCACATTCATATACATGAGAATTATATAGGAAGAAGAAAAAGCGTTGATTCTCCTTTGAAAAAAGGGAAATTGCTTTATTTTGAGTAATAAGACTATAGCAATTACGATACTCATGGAGAAAGAATCGCAATAAATGCAAAGAGGGAACATCTTGTATCCAAGAGCGTAGGATTTGAACCAAGATTTCCAGATGGACAGGGTGGGGTATTAGTATATCTGACACATGAGTTAAATGTGATAATTTATCCTCTAAAAAAGGAAATATTGAATGAATGGATCGTAAATTATGAGATTTTTTTCTATCCTTTCCTTCTAGAAAAGATACTAATCGTAGTGAAAATGGAATTTCTACTATGACTGCAAGCCCCTCGGATATCATTTGATAATAAACATTTGGGTTGTGCGCAACAAATTGATTTTGTTTAGAAACATTTGTCGAAATTATAAAATTAAAATTTTTCTGTTGATACATTTGAGTAATTAAACGTTTCACAAGCAGTGAACTAAATTTATTATCATAACCTACATTTTTCACAGATTCATAAAGAATTGATCCATTTAAACCATGATCATGAGCAAGTGCATAAATATACTCCTGAAAGAGAAGTGGATATAAGAAGTCTTGTTGGCGAGATCTATCTATTTTGAAATATGCTTCTAATTCCTTCATTTGAAATTCGATTTGAAACAAAGGCAAAGGATTTCTTTGGTTCACAAATGATACATAGTGCGATACAGTCAAAACAAGGTATATAGTAATAAAAAGCTAGATACCTCGGAGACAGATAGGCTAATCAACGGATCCTACCTTTTTTAATCCAATCGGTAATGGTTAGAAATCCTTTATTTTTGCAACCCGATCGCTCTTTTGATTTTGGAAAAAAGGAATCTTTATCAATATACCCCTTCTTCTACACATCCGTCTCCCCTTCATACTAAAATGAAGATATAGTGAATAGTTAGGATTCAGAAAAAAATAGATAATCCACTTATAGGAGAACCTTTTCCCGCGTTAGGCACTAATATATTTTTAACGTATAATTAGATCGGGTAATCATTCAAATTAATAACATAAGCCCGTTGCTTTTTATTTCCCTATAATTGGAGCCGTAGGGCTCTATCCATTTATTCACTCGACCCATCCGTGAATTTCTTTTGTCACGCTCCAAGAATGCAAACAATATTTTGTACCGATCTGGTAAGGACGAAAAATTCTCAGAGTTTTGCATTGATACGACATGCTATTTTTTCCATTCATTCCCTTTCAGGATCAGTCGTGGTCTTACAAACTTTACCAATGGTATGGACGAATCCGTTGCTTCATCCAAATGTGTAAAAGAATCTAGCCGCACTTAAAAGCCGAGTACTCTACCGTTGAGTTAGCAACCCAAACAATGTAATTATGTTGTGTAGATACGATCGAAAAAAAAAAAGAAATAGATTAGATTGAAGGGCCCCATCAAAGGATTAAACTAGCAACAAATCTACAAAAGCTTTTTAGTATCGATTCTGAATAGAAAAAGGAACAAATCATATGAAAATAGAAGAAATTCCCAGATAAAGATAAATTCTCCTTTATTTTTCTATTTTTTCATAACATAAAAAGGGTCCTCTTGTGTTACAGCAAATCTAACGAGCACTTTTTTATGAAGTAAAAAACAAAACTTATGGGACGTGGATAAATAGATCTATTTATCCACGATCCAATTATATTTGTTCAATACACTATTGTCAATATGAACGTTGAAAACAAAAGAAAAAAAGGAAAAAAACTCGAATATAACGAAAGGGATAATAAGCAAACTTAACCCCCTTTTCTTGGTGTCATCCTAACAAGAATCATATCAAGAAAAAGATTTCATTATTTCGATAATAATAATATGGGATTATATGAAAGCAATCGAATAGTAAATTAGTATAAAAAGAACAATAAAAAGAGTGAAACAAGAAGAAATTCCGGGAAGTTCACATTATGGAACCCTCACTTTATTTTTCTTTATTCATTATTGCTCGTTTGATTAACGGGAAGTTCCTTAAACACCTCTGCCTTCTTTGAAATATCATGAACAGTTCCTGTGGGTTGAGCGCCTTTTTCAAGGAAATAGAGAATAGCGGGAACGTTTGAATAAGTTTGATTCTTTATCGGATCGTAAAAACCCACTTTCTGAAGATCTCTTCCTTCTCTTCGGGATCGAACATCAATTGCAACGATTCGATAGATGGCTCATTGGGATAGATGTAGATGAACAACGCCCCCCCTAGAAACGTATAGGAGGTTTTCTCCTCGTACGGCTCGAGAAAGAATGATTTGAATTCCTTTTTTTCTTCTTTTTCTTCCTTCCCGCAGAAAAGAAAAACCATTCGTACTCATAACTCAAGTTGTATAATTATCAAAGAGCTCAAAGGAAAATCCTTAAGCTTAGGCATTTTATTTATTGAGCTGTCTTTAACCCCCTTGCTTTGTCTTGTTTAGAGTTCTTTTTTTATTCCTCGCCCTGACCGAACCTATTGTTGAGACAACAGAAAATGGTGTTTGCTTGTTCCGGGATCCTTTATCGTTGCTTTGAATCATTGGGTTTAGACATTACTTCGGTGATCTTTAATCTATCAAAACGGCAGCAACATACCTTTTGCGATTTCTTTCTATCGAAGAATCAGATGAAGGATTGATTCCAGTGCGATACACTTTTGTTTTGATCAAAATAGTTTTTTGGTAATTCTAAATTCCAAGAAAAGAATTTGCATTTCCTTTTTTGAAACGTTTGCTCGAATTGGATCCTTTCAATTTCTATATTGAAAATATACTTACGAAGTTGTTCCGACTTATTGATTGACACTAACCCTAGACCCTTGCTCCTAAGAAATGAATCAATACTTTCTGCTCGAGCTCCATCATGTACTATTTACAACCCAACAAAAAAAGGGATTGTTCTAGTGGAACAGAACAAACTATGTCGAGCCAAGAGCACCTTCATTCCTCTATAAAATGGTGGATGTAAGAATCCACAACCGATCATGTCCTTCAAGTCGCACGTTGCTTTCTACCACATCGTTTTAAACGAAGTTTTACCATAACTTTCCTCTAGTTTGGAGCCGGTATGGAATTGATTCAATATGGAATCATGAATAGTCATTGGTTCAATCGGTACATAGTAATCTATACTTTCTTTTTCTATATGAAAAGGTCCTTTTTTCTGGAGAAGTCTCCGCAAAGGATTCAATTTAATTAACCCTATCTTTTATTCTATGAACAAAAGAATTTATAAAGAACATGAAGAAAAAGCGCTTTTATGTAATCTGCATCTTCAACAGAACAGATTGTTCAAGACGATAAATCATGAAAGATTCAACCTTTCTCAAACAACTAAGCTAAAAACACCTAACTAAAATAAAGGAAGGGTCTTTAATTAGATTTATAATACCGGAACAAAATGAATATTAAGTATTAACCAAAGAAACGAGTCCAATGAACTGGAAAGGCCAGAAATAAGTTCATAGAATAAAAATTAACAAATCTCACATCTCTTCGAGTACCAAAGATGGATAAAACATTATTAAAAGCATTTCGGTTTTTAAATTTTCTATTTCAATATAATTTTTATTATTTGATCGCGAAATCTATTAAAGGATTTCGCAATCATATAATAGCCAGTAGTTAAAAAAGTTTAATAGATATCTCATTTCTGACTCAATCACCCATAGATTTGGAATTAATCATTATCTCGGCGATGGAATGAGAATTCCATTAGTCCCAAGAGTCTCTTCTTGTTTAGTTTAGACTTCCAGATCCACAGAGAATTCTAATAACTGGACTCCCCTGTTTATTTTAGATATAGGGGAGTAAGGTAGAGTATTTTTCGTATTTTCACTTTGAATGCGTTATTTAAAATTCAAAAGGATATAGACCATAAAGTCTTTCTAAGCAACTAGGAATATCGACGGAACAGGGAGACGCGGAAGAGCCCATCTAATTTTTGAATTCAACTATTGAGCTATTTCCTAGCCAGGTAGGATAGGAAATATATTTAGCTCTATCGGCATGTCATTTGCCCTGAGTTGTTTTGTGAGAAAAAAAGGAAAGATATGATTTAGAAAAGAATCAGTAGAACTCAGAAAAAGGGATGAAATTATATTCAACATTACACTTTGAACTGTTCTGGGACGGAAGGATTCGAACCTCCGAGTCGCGGGACCAAAACCCGTTGCCTTACCGCTTGGCCACGCCCCATTTATATTTGACACCAATAAACACTAATATCCGTATTGTTTATTCGTCAATTCCCACCCAAATATATATGGAATAGAGTAGATTGTTGCTAGGATTTAATGCATATAGTTGTAGAATTTCACTAAATTTATTGATCATTACATAGAATTCAATTAAGATATTGTATGAAAGTATGACTCCTTCTGTTCTCGGTTGAGAATGGAAGGATTTGTGATTGAGCAAGTAAAAAAAAAGAATAATTTTGGTCTACCTTACTTTCTTCGTTTTTTTCCTTAATATCAATAACTCAATCAAAATACAATTATCTCCAAGAAGGAAATGTTTGTTATGCTTAATATCTTTAGTTTGATCTGTATCTGTCTTAATTCTGCTCTTCATTCGAGTAGTTTTTTCTTCGCTAAATTGCCCGAGGCTTATGCTTTTTTCAATCCAATTGTAGATGTTATGCCAGTAATACCTGTGCTCTTTCTTCTCTTAGCCCTTGTTTGGCAAGCTGCTGTAAGTTTTCGATGATATTTTTTTTACTACTGTCCTACAAACATGCATGATTTTTTGAGAAAAAAATATTCTAACAATTAATAAGATCAGCTAAGTATTACATTCTGAACCCTCGATCCAAACATTTGAATTCTTGGATAATCGCGAGAAATCTGGATCACCTCCCCAACTTAACCTTCTACTTCAAGGGCCCTATTAAATTTAGGGTCCCCCACAATAATAGAATTGGGTCATAAAAAAGCGTTTCCATACCGAAAGAATCTTATTACAAAAGAATTTCTGAAAATTACTTTCTTTTCGAGAAACTACTTCGTTTCTTGGTGTAAAAAGAGGATATGTGGTATAAAAAAGGATAGTCTATTCCCTTTTTTTACAAAAATGATCTTGGAGATTGTGTAATGCTTACTCTCAAACTCTTCGTTTACACAGTAGTGATATTCTTTGTTTCTCTTTTTATCTTCGGATTCCTATCTAATGATCCAGGACGTAATCCTGGACGTGAAGAATAAAAAAGAGGAAAAAGCTTTTTTCTTGCTTGTTGATTTATTAATTTTCTTATGGTTTTTTTATTCCAAACATTTAACTATGATAAAATAAGAGAAAATGAAAGGGTCTCGATCTTTTTTTGAATGCAAAAAAAGATCAAGTCATCGGAGGAAACGGAAAGAGAGGGATTCGAACCCTCGGTACAAATAAATCGTACAGCGGATTAGCAATCCGCCGCTTTAGTCCACTCAGCCATCTCTCCAAATGAAAAAATTACTATGTTATGCCTGAAGCCAAAAAGTCTTTATTTCTTCTTTCACTTTATTCTATAGATAGATAAGATAGATACAAATTGGATTAGCAATCCAACTCGAATTTCATTTCGATAATGGGTATATCTTCCATAGAAATAAAAAAAATCTCCCCCCTTATTTTACTCCTTTTATTCCCCGGCCTGGTCAGTACCTAGCCGGGCCATTTCTTGCTTTATTCCAACGCAATGAATGATAGATCAACTCATTTCTCTGATTTGAAAACAAAAAGACTTGTTATTGAAACAACAATGACAGGAACACGGAAGACTATTTTCAATCTTATGGTATAGAATAGAAGTGTCTTTGCCTTTTTATTTAGAAAAAGAAGGACTTATCCTATTTCTTAATATTATAACTATAATTTCGTTATTTCTTCAAGGGCAGTCTTTATTTGAACACTTGAGTTGAGCCCATAAAAAAGACTCTGGGTTTTTATACTAGATCCAGTTGATTGGCTCGAATTCCTAAAAGTTACCAGCGGAATATGAATAAAATAAATTGGGTTTCGGGTTAAAGGGTATCTTCAAAAAATGAAAGAGTCAAACTTTCCCTCTTTTTTGATAAAATTTTGTATTTGCTTGTAAAGGACGGGAAGGTTGAAAAAACGGAGCTACGTATTCTTACACAATTTTTTCTTACTTCAGTGGCTTTTTATCTTTAAAGAATTCGCCAGCAAAATAAAAGATATAACCTTTTTTAAATAAGACTTCTTTTCCTACCTCATCAAGTTCCCCCGGCAAAAACGTCAACGCTCCTATTTCAGAATTCTATTCTGATCCTATCTTGATTATGTAGGATTCCCTTGTTCGACAAAGATTCCATTCATATACAATAATCAATTGTAGCGGGTATAGTTTAGTGGTAAAAGTGTGATTCGTTCTATTAATCCCTTAAATAGTTAAGGGGTCTTTCGGTTAATTCATATTCCGATCAAAAACTTTATTTCTTAAAAGGATTTTATCCTTTACCTCTCAATGACAGATTTGAGGAAGAATATACATTCCCGTGATTTGTATCCAAGGGTCAATTCCAAATTGAAAATTGGATTATGGAATTGCGAAGCATAATTTTTTTTAGTTGGATCAAAACTTCCAATTGAATGAGTATGAATAAAGGGTCCATGGATGAAGAAAAAAGTGTAGTTCAATCGTAACTAGATCTTCCATTTGTTCTTTGTAAAAGGGAAATTGAAGCGAAATAGCTATTAAATGATGACTTTGTTTTACTAGGGCCATCAACATATTGTTTCAGCTCGGTGGAAACACAATTCTTTTCCTCAGGATTCGCACAGTAGAAATGGAGAACGAAATAACTAGAAGTATTTGTTAGAATTACCCCCTTCTAGAAGGATCATCTATAAAGCGAGTTGTTTTGAATGCATTCAGACAAAAAAGCTAACATAGGTGTTATGGGTCGAAATTTTTTTTTTACAACTTAGATTTTGGAATATATCCATTTTCCATAAAGGAGCCGAATGAAACCAAAGTTTCATGTTCGGTTTTGAATTAGAGACGTCAAAAAGAAAAGCTGAATCGACGTCGACTATAACCCCTAGCCTTCCAAGCTAACGATGCGGGTTCGATTCCCGCTACCCGCTCCATTTTAATCCTGATACACGCATAATTGATGTAAATATGCATATTTCTTCTCTAAATTTTTTCACAAAAGAGTC